CCTTCTTATTTCTTATATTTCTACATCTAGGATCCGACTTGTATGTATCATTGAAACTAATAGGAATTGAATCATTATGGCAAGAAAAAGTTTGATTCAGAGGGAGAAGAAGAGGCAAAAATTGGAACAAAAATATCATTTGATTCGTCGATCCTCAAAAAAAGAAATAAGCAAAGTTCCGTCGTTGAATGAGAAATGGAAAATTCATGGAAAGCTACAATCCCTACCACGTAATAGTGCACCTATACGCCTTCATCGACGTTGTTTTTCGACTGGAAGACCGAGGGCTAACTATCGGGACTTTGGGCTATCCGGACACATACTTCGTGAAATGGTTCAGGCCTGTTTGTTGCCCGGAGCAACAAGATCCAGTTGGTAAGTATTAAAATCCCTTAATTTTAATTTTTCTATTTATTTCTATGATCATCGATCATAGAGGACCCCTTTACCATTCTGTACAAATGAGATATCCTATTTGTACAGATATGGTAAAGGGGTCCTTTCAATCTTTGTTTGCCCACTAGTTCACAGTTCTTTTCTTCAGCGCGGGGTAGAGCAGCTTGGTAGCTCGCAAGGCTCATAACCTTGAGGTCACGGGTTCAAATCCCGTCTCCGCAACATTTTTTGACAAAAAAGATTGAGTTTCATTCTGTTAACTAATCATTAATTACCGTTTTATTTTTCTTTTAAGATGGGAGGAAAAGAAGGAGGAGGATAGAACCGATAAACTATCGTGATCAACTCTACTTAAATCCTTTATCCTATTAAATCTTTTTAAATTCTAAATTAAATACATTAACACATTATCTTGGGCGGATAGCGGGAATCGAACCCGCATCTTCTCCTTGGCAAAGAGAAATTTTACCATTCGACTATATCCGCACTTTTTTTGTTCGTGATACGCAATGTATGAATCCTATTTGGGCAAAGTTAGGCCAAATACTCTATATTTGTTTTTTCTATATTTGTTTTTAAATATTTTAAATTCTATTTTAATATTTTGTTATATTAGATTTTTTCTATTCTAATATCTTCTATTCTTTAATATCTTTAATATATTAATATTATATATTAATATTCTTTATATATTAATAATTATTCACTTTAATATATATTATTAATTAATATTAATTATTTATTCTTTTTTTTTTATTATTTTAAAATATTTTTTTTTTTTATTTATATTCAAGTTTATATAAAATTTATAATAACTATTTAAATCTACAACTTTAGTACATATTTCTATTAAATTTTTAATCTTTTATTAATATTTATAAAATTAAAAATAATTAATATAATGTATAATACATATTTAATAAATATACATATTTCATATTTATTTATATTTCAATATTTTTATTTTATTTGATTTGCAAAATTTTACAAAACAAAGATACAAATACAATAAGTTTAACCCCTCCCTCTAATCTTTAGACTTTTTTTCGTTATTTGCATTTTAAGAACTTATAACTTATATTGAATTTTAACGTGTCTCATAACCTGAAAGAATTCAGGGAGGGGTCATTTTTGGATCTCGAACCAATAAGTTCAAGAGATAAGAGAATTAAGGATACCTACGAGAAATACTAATGTAATCCATAATGATGTACCAGAAAATACAACATTTTTATTACCCAACCAACCATCAGGAGAAGCAAATACAACGGGTACACTAATCAGTAAGATTGATGAAGTAGCAATTAATGCAAAAACAGCTAATTGGAAAGCAATAGTCATGTTTCTAATCCTCCAATCTACCAATAAAAGAATTATATACCATTTGATCTCTTTATCAGTCAAAAAATTGTAAAAAAAAAATGCATCGTCTATGGATTTTACCACGAATCTATCGAGGACAGTTTTTTACTTTACAAAGGGGAACGCTATATCATACATCTATATATAGAGATAGATAGACCTATAGATTCATACTCGATATCTTTATATTGATAGTAATGGTACCAACTTATATCGTTATGTTCTATTCGATGAACAAAGAAAAGAAAATAGAAATCTTCTTTCGGAGAGATGGCCGAGTGGTTGATAGCTCCGGTCTTGAAAACCGGTATAGTTCGAAACAAAGAACTATCGAGGGTTCGAATCCCTCTCTCTCCTTTTTTCTTGTTGACTAGATCTCTTTCTTTTTTTTATATATTATATAGATTTTTTCCTTTCAGTATCATAAAGAGAATGGCTCGGCTGAGTGGAATAGCCGAGCCAGAAAAAAAAGAATATATATATATTAGAATTAGATAAAAATGAGTTGAAAATAAAGGAAAAAGAAAGACTTTTTAAATATGACCTGACTCACCCAACCTAATATGTATGGTGGAATCAAATTGATTCCTACTTCAAGCATTGGATCTCCCGTCTCAGTTAAGAGGAGTCATGGAAAGAACAGGTTCAAAATCACGATCAATTCCTTTTTCAAATCCTGCTGCAGCTGCACGAGCCCTTCCCGCATGCCATAAATGACCTACGAATAGGAAGAATCCTAGAA